GGAATTCATTTTTGTTCTTTCATCCCAGGTACTGTAAGTGATCTTGAAGTATCAACTAATGGAGGTAGAACGATATTCAATAACTCCCCCATTTTTTCCTTTCCCAAATTTTACAAATAAGAAGTTTTGGATCCAATTTTTATATTCAATTCAAAATATCAAAATATTACCATATATAACACAAAATTTCTCCCCCGATTCCTTCTAGTCGAGCCTCTCGGTCTGTCATTATACCTCGCGAAGTAGAAAGAATTACAACTCCCATCCCACCTAAAATTTTAGGGATTCGTTGATAGTTAGAATAGATTCGTAAACCGGGTCGACTGATCCGTTTTAAATTGAAAATATTTCTATAGGGTCTTTTCCTATTCCTTCTATGTCGCAGGGTTAAAACAAAAAAATTTTTGTTTTTTTCTCGATGGTTTCTCACGTTTTCAATAAAACCTTCTCGTAAAAGTATTCTTACAATATTTTCGGTAATATTGGTGGATGCTATTCGAACCACTCTTTTTCGATCCATATCAGCATTTCGTATAGAAGTGATTATCTCAGCAATAGTGTCCCTACCCATGATGAACTATAATTATTGCGGCAAAAAAAATTGGATACTATCAACGTGTTTTTTTACTTATTTGTCTATGAATTCTATTTTTCAAGAAAGATATATGCGTGAGACACATTCTACTCAATTTTGAATCTATTTCTTTCAAATACTCCACTAGAAACATATCACGATTTCCTTTTATAAGACCTTTCTTTCAAATACTCCACTAGAAACATATCACGATTTCCTTTTATAATACTTCGGGAGCTAATGAAACTATTTTAGTAAAATTGAATTGTCTCAACTCTCGGGCGATTGCACCAAAAATTCTAGTTCCTTTTGGATTTCCTTCTTTATCAATAACAACTGCGGCATTGTCATCATATCGTATTATCATTCCGTTGTCACGTTTGAGTTCTTTACAGGTACGCACAATTACCGCTCTGACTACTTCGGATCTTTCTAGAGGCATATTAGGTACTGCTTCTTTGATAACAGCAACAATAATGTCACCAATATGAGCATATCGACGATTGCTAGCTCCTATGATTCGAATACACATCAATTCTCGAGCCCCGCTGTTATCCGCTACATTTAAATGGGTCTGAGGTTGAATCATATCATTTTTTTTACTCTGTTTTTTACAATGCAAAGGGCGAAGAAAAAAAGAAATATTTTTTGTCCACAAACAGAAAAAGAAACCTGTGTTTTTGTTTCATTCCTAAGATTCCTTTCGGGTGGTTTTAGATTTTTCTTCTATCTCCGAACTAATGAATTGAGTTCGTATAGGCATTTTGGATGCTGCTATTGAAATAGCTCTTCTGGCAATCTTTTTTGTTACTCCACCCATTTCATAAAGTATTCGACCGGGTTTCACAACAGCTACCCAATATTCAGGGGATCCTTTTCCCGAACCCATACGTGTTTCCGCGGGTCGTACAGTAACTGGTTTATCTGGAAATATGCGTACCCATATCTTTCCCCCACGACGTGCATTTCGTGTCATTGCTCGTCGACCTGCTTCTATTTGTCTAGATGTGATCCAAGCAGGTTCAAGTGCTTGAAGAGCATATTTACCGAAACAAATATGATTACCTCCAGAAGATATCCCCTTCATTCTTCCTCTATGTTGTTTACGGAATCTGGTTCTTTTGGGGTTATAGTTGATGGTTGTTTCTCAATTCCATCTCTACTACAGAACCGGACGTGAGAGTTTCTTCTCATCCAGCTCCTCGCGAATCACGAATAAAGGATTTCAAAATTTGGATTTTTAATAATGAAGTTCATTTCAGTTAATTAAGATATAATATTCAAAAAATGAAGTTAAGATATATATGTATTTTTTGAGGAATACGAAGAATCGTTAGTCATTTATATATCTTGTTTGAATAGATAATTCAACATTTTCATATTAGTTTTACTAATATTGTATTATTATTATTGTAACTAATCCTTATTCTGTCTTTTATCCTATTGCTTTTGCAATAAAAAAAGAAAGTTTTCGCGGGCGAATATTTACTCTTTCAATTTCTATTTCAGTTGTAGGGCTAGCTCGTGACGTCTCAGATCTCAGAATAGATAAATAGATCTCCGGCTCATTCCGCCATCCCGACCAGTGAATCTTTAATATTTTTTTCAATGGAATCTTTTTCATTCACAGGTTCCGTCGTTCCCATCGCTTCTTACTTAATGGTTAGGTCCGAATTTGACAATGGAGCTCGTAAGAATAATCAAATAAAGTCTTGAGCCATTCTTCTCAGTCTTTATTGGCTCGAAGCTCTTGATTTTTTCTTGTATTATTCTATTAATTGATTAATTTCATTAATTAGGGTATGGATAAATCAGTATTCATGCTTTATTACACTGCCTTTTATGATAGACCTTACATATTGGAATTTTAAATCATTGAGATTCTTTTTCTCTCTTTCTCTCCTCCTTCCATTTATCCACATCTTTTTTCTCTTCTATTTTGCTTTGCAACTTAGAATCTTTTTTGTTTATGAAAAAAAAAAATAGCAGTTGCTACAAAGATATGACCTATACTATATATCATATCGTGACTGGTTCTTTAGATCCAGATAATGCGAAGTTGATGAGTTGGTTATTAGTTCTTCTCTAGTTATTAGTTCATACTATGGGTTTGGTTTAATCCTAACCCTAAAAAATCAACGAGTCACACACTAAGCATAGCAATGATATCAAATGGTCAATCGAATTTTTATTCAACCCTATAGAATTCAGTATTAGAAATTAGAATTGCTCCCTTTGATTGACCAGAAAAAGAATGACCGAGGTTCTCTGCTTTTGTTCAATTACTGGTATCGAAGGGAAAAATAAGTAATAAAGGTTTATTAGGCCTCGTCCAGAAATATCCAAATTTTTATGCCTAATACCCCATAGATAGTTCGAACTGGATAAGAACAATAATCAATTTTAGCTCGAATAGTTTGTCGGGGAACCCTCCCTTCTCTGATCCATTCGACACGTGCAATTTCCTTTCCGTCAATGCGCCCTGCAATTTGTACTTGAATGCCTTTTGTATCTGCTTTTTCAGCTAATTCAATAGCTTTTTTCATTGCTTTTCGAAATGAAACTCTATTCTTTAATTGTCCGGCTATAAATTCGGCAAGAATCTTAGGGTTTCCGTAAGGTTTTGCAATTCTTGTGATAGCAATGTTAAGTTTTCGGTTTACACAATTCAATTCTTTTTGTAGAGTCATTTGTAATTCTTCGGTTGCTCGCGGTCTATTTTCTATTAATAATTTTGGAAATCCCATAAAAATTATGACTTTGATCAGATCGATTCCTTTTTGAATATCTATACGTGCAATTCCCGTGACGCCAGAGGATGTTATCATATTCTTTTGTACATAATTCTTGATAAAATTTCTTATTTTTTGATCTTCTTGTAGACTTTCAGAATAATTTTTTGGTTGTGAAAACCAAAGGGAATGATGACCTTGGGTTGTACCAAGTCTGAAACCAAGTGGATTTATTTTTTGTCCCATAAACCCCCTCTATTATGGAGATCATAATATGCCATAGCTGTAGAATTTTTTTTCCATCTCGGTTTTTTTAACAAATTGAGCTCTATCGATTCAGAATCGTCTAAAGATATATCTTTCAGTACAATAGTTATATGGCAGGTGGTCCTTTTTATCGGATAACTACGTCCGCGAGCTCGAGGTTTGAATTTCTTTACGGTAGTCCCCTCATTCACTTCAGCTTTACTAATAACTAAATTGGCTTCATTGGAAGCCATAGTGTAACTAGCGTTTGCTGCTGCAGAATAAACCAATTTAAAAATGGGATAACCTGCTCGATAGGGCATTAGTTCTAATATCATAAGTGTTTCCTCATAGGAACGCCCACGAATTTGGTCAATGACTCTTCGTGCTTTGTCAGCCGACATAGATATATGTTGACCTAAAGCGTATACTTCTGGTTTTTTCTTCTTTAGCACCTGGTACATAAAGTTTGCCTCCTACTAATGAATCATAAGCATCTAGATCTTTTTTTAGTATTTTAGTATTAACATTACCGACGACGAGATCTATTATCACTTTTTGTGTGTCCTCGGAAATTGAAAGTAGATGCAAATTCTCCCAATTTGTGTCCTACCATATGATCCGTTATATAAATAGGCAGATGCTCTTTTCCATTATGGATGGCAATAGTATGACCAATCATTGTCGGTATAATGGTGGATCCCCGGGACCAAGTTCTTATTATTTCTTTTTCTGCTTTTCTGTTAAGCTTATCAATTTTTTTTAATAAATGATTCGCTACAAAGGGATTTTTTTTTAGTGAACGTGCCACAGCTGACTCCTATATATTTTTTTGAAGAAATCAATTCGATTTTCTTTACTACTTACTACGGTGACGAAGAATGAACTTCTCACTATATTTATTTCTTTTTCTACTTTTTCTTCCAAGTGCAGGATAACCCCAAGGGGTTGTGGGTTTTTTTCTACCAATTGGAGCTCTCCCTTCACCACCTCCATGGGGATGGTCTACAGGGTTCATAACTACTCCTCTTACTACAGGACGCTTACCTAGCCAACGTTTAGCTCCGGCTCTACCCAAACTTTTCTGGTTCACCCCAACATTCCCCACTTGTCCGACTGTTGCTGAGCAGTTTTTGGATATCAAACGGACCTCCCCAGAAGGTAATTTTATTGTGGCTGATTTTCCCTCTTTTGCAATCAGTTTCGCGACAGCACCCGCTGCTCTAGCTAATTGTCCACCCTTTCCAAGTGTGATTTCTATGTTATGTATAGCCGTGCCTAAGGGCATTTCGGTCAAAGGTAGGGCATTTCCGATTTTTATAGAAACCTCTGTACCAGAAACAATGCTATCTCCAATTATAGCCCCCCTGGGATGTAAAATATATCTCTTCTCACCATTCCCATAGTGTATGAGACAAATGTATGCATTTCGATTAGGGTCGTATTCTATGGTTACGATTCGACCATATATGTCTTTTTCATTCCGTCGAAAATCTATTTTACGGTATAGACGCTTATGACCTCCCCCTCTATGCCTTGCGGTAATGATTCCTCTGGCATTACGACCTTTACCACAACGATGCTGTCCATAGATCAAATTCTTTCCTCGAGTGGATTTCACTTGACCATTTACGGTTCCATTGCGTGTACTCGGGGTATAAGTTTTGTATAATTGTATCACCATGCTATTAAGTATTTTGATTGAAGTTCTTTATCTTTTTAAGAGGTTGAATAGAATAACCCGGTTGAAGCGTAATGATTACACGTCTCATTGTCTGTCCCATTCTTCTACTCTTTGCGGGAAGGCGATGGCTATTCACATCCTTTACCTTGACACCAAAAAAGAGTTCGATCGAAAGCTTTATTCCTATCTTAGTTGCTCTTGATTCGATATTAAAAGTATATTTATTTTTCCCCAATAACCGAATACTTTTGTCTGTCAATACTGCATATTTGATTCCATCCATAAATTTATTTTCTTCCTTCTGAGTTCAAGTCTCAATAAGAATGCTAGTTCTTACTGTTCATATAGTTCATATATATCTATGATACATATATATCTATCATATATGAAAAAAAAATATAGATAGATATGTTATGATATGGATCTGAATTGTGTTATGTGACATCAATTCGTTATGTATGGATGAGATTCCAAGGTCCTGATTGCGTGCATCCAGTAGGAATTGAACCTACGACTTCGCCAATTATGAGTTGGGCGCTTTCACCACTCAGCCATGGATGCTTAACAGGGACCCTTGTCCACGGTGCCAATCCAATATAAAAAATAAGTCAAATTAAAATAACATAAAATCATTTAATTTAAAATAACATAAAATAAGTCAAATTAAAATAACATAAAATAAATTAAAATAACATAAAATAAGTCAAATTAAAATAACATAAAATAAATTAAAATAACATAAAATAAATTAAAATAACATAAAATAAGTCAAATTAAAATAACATAAAATAAATTAAAATAACATAAAATAAATTAAAATAACATAAAATAAGTCAAATTAAAATAACATAAAATAAATTAAAATAACATAAAATAAATTAAAATAACATAAAAGAAGAATCAAAATCAAAATGAGATGAAATCTCGGGGGTGAACCTAATGCAAAAAATACAAATCAAGTTCTGTATTTTCGAATTGAGAGAGATAATGAGAGAGATAAAGAATTCTCACTATTTCTTAGATTCGTGGACCCAATTCAATTCAGTGGGATCCTTTATTCACATTTTTTTCCACCAAGAACGTTTTCTAAAACTCTTTGACCCACGAATTTTTAGTATTCTACTTTCACGCAATTTCCAGGGTTCAACAAGCAATCGATCTTTCACGATCAGGGGAGTAATACTCTTTGTAGTAGCGGTACTTATATATCGTATTAACAATCGAAATATGGTCGAAAGAAAAAACCTATATTTGACAGGGTTTCTTCCTATACCTATGAATTCCACTGGACCCAGAAATGATCGATTGGAAGAAGCTGTTGGGTCTTCCAATATCAATAGGTTGATTGTTTCGCTCCTGTATCTTCCAAAAGGAAAAAAGATCTCTGAGAGTTCTTTCCTGAATCGGAAAGAGAGTACTGGGGTTCTCTCAATAACAAAGAGGAATTCTAGTTGTAAGATATCTAATGAAACCGTCGCCGAAATTGAGATCTTATTCAAAGAGAAAGATAGCAAATCTCTGGAGTTTCTTTTTGTATATTATATGGATGATGATTCGACCCACAAGGACCATGATTGGAAATTGGCTGATCCTATTTTATTGGAAAGATTAGCGAAAGACTGGATTTCTTATCTTATGTCTGCTTTTCGTGAAAAAAGACCAATTGAAGCGGGGATTTTCTTCAAACAACATGAGCATGTTTCCCATCTCTTCTCGAGAAACAAGGGGGCTATCTCGTTGCAAAATTGTACTCAATTTCATATGTGGAAATTCCGCCAAGATCTCTTCCTTTTATTCCCTAGTTGGGGGAATAATCCGCCCGAATCGTATTTTTGGTTAGGCAATGTGTGGTTGGGAAAGAAGGATCGGTTTTTTAGCAAGGTACGGAATGTATGGTCAAATATTCAATATGATTCCACAAGGTCTAGTTTCGTTCAAGTAACGGATTCTAGCCAACTGAAAGGATCCTCTGATCAATCCAGAGATCATTTGGATTCCAATCATTTGGATTCCATTAGTAATGAGGATTCGGAATATCGCACATTGATCAATCAAAGAGAGATTCAACAACTAGAAGAAAGATCGATTCCCTGGGATCCTTCCTTTCTTCAAACGGAACGAAAAGAGATAGAATCAGACCGATTCCCGAAAAACCTTTCTGGATATTCCTCAATGTCCCAGCTATTCACGGAACGCGAGAAACCGATGATTAATCATCTGTTTCCGGAAGAAATGGAAGAATTTCTTGGGAATGCTACAAGATCCGTTCGTTCTTTTTTCTCTGATAGATGGTCAGAACTTCATCTGGGTTCGAATCCTACTGAGAGGTCCACTAGAGAGCAGAAATTGTTGAAGAAACATCTTTCTTTTGTCCGGCGATCAGAAAATAAAGAAATGATTCATTTATTCAAAATCATTACGTATTTACAAAATACTATCTCAATTCATTCTATTTCATTAGATCCGGGATGTGATATGGTTCCGAAGGATGACCCGGATCTGGACAGTTCCAATAAGATTTCATTCTTTAACAAAAATCCATTTTTTGATTTCTTTCACCGATTCCATGAACGGAACAGGGGAGGATACGCGTTACACCATGATTTTGAATCAGAAGAGAGATTGCAAGAAATGGCAGATCTATTTACTCTATCAATAACCGAGCCGGATCTGGTGTATCATAAGGGATTTTCTTTTTCTATTGATTCGTACGGATTGGATCAAAAAAAATTCTTGAATGAGGTATTCAACACCAGGGCTGAATCGAAAAAGAAATCTTTATTGGTTCTGTCTCCTGTTCTTTTTCGTTATGAGGAGAATGAATATTTTTTTCGAAGGATCAGACAAAAACGGGTCTGGATCTCCTGCGGGAATGGTTTGGGAGATCTAAAGCAAAAAATGGTGGTATTTGCTAGCAATAACATAATGGAAGCAGTCAATCAATATAGATTGATCCGAAATCTGATTCAAATCCAATATAATAGGTACATAAGAAGTGTATTGAATCGATTCTTTTTAATGAATAGATCCGATCGCAACTTCGAATATGGAATTCAAAGGGATCAAAAAGGAAAGGATACTCTCAGTCATAGAACTCTAATGAAATATATGATCAAACAAGATTATGCATATATATACAAATGGTCCAATGGGAGCAAGAATTGCCAGGAACATTTGGAACATTTCCTTTCTGAGCAGAAAAGCTGTTTTCAAGTGCATTTTCAAGTGCAAAAGAGCCGTTTTCAAGTAATGTTTGATCAATTACGTATTTATACACGTATTCGTATTAATCAATTTTTGATGAATTATTCTGAGGTTTGCAAGAAATTCGAAAAAGATGTGTATAAGTTGCTTACTTTCTTTTTGCCCAAGTGGTCCAGGTCACTTCGTTTCTTTTTCCTTTTCTCCCAGTCACTTCGTTTTTTGGGCAAGTCACTTCGTTTTTTGGCCAAGTTGCTTTTCTTTTTGTCTAATTCACTTTCTTTTCCTTTTTCCTGTGTAAGTTTTGGGAATACCCCCATTCATAGGTCCGAAATCAACATCTATGAATTGAAAGGTCCGAATGATAAACTCTGCAATCAGTTGTTAGAATCGATAGGTTTTCAAATTGTTCATTTGAAAAAATTGAACCCCTTCTTACTGGCTGATGATGGTACTTCGAAATTCTTGATCAATGGAGGAACAATATCACCATTTTTGTTCAATAAGATACCAAAGCGGATGATTGACTCATTCCATACTAGAACTAATCGCAGGAAATCCTTTGATAACAAAGATTCCTATTTCTCAATGATATTCTACGATCAAGACAATTGGCTGAATCCCGGGAAACCATTTCACAGAAGTTCATTGATATCCTCTTTTTATAAAGCAAATCGACTTCGATTCTTGAATAATCCGCATCACTTCTGCTTCTATTGTAACAAAAGATTCCCTTTTTCTGTGGAAAAGGCTCGTAATAATAATTCATATTTTCTATATGGGCAATTTCTCAATATCTTGTTCCTTCGCAAGAAAAGATTTTCTTTGTGCGTTGGTAAAAAAAAACATGTTTTTGGGGGGAGAACTACTATTTCACCAATCGAGTCACAAGTATCTAACATATTCATACCTAACGATTTTCCACAAAGTGGTGACGAAAGGTATAACTTGGACAAATCTTTTCATTTTCTAAGTCGACCCGATCCATTCGTTCGTAGAGCTATTTATTCGATCGTAGACACTTCTGGAAACCCTCTAACAGAGGGACAAATTGTCAATTTTGAAAGAACTTATTGTCAACCTCTTTCAGATATGAATCTATCTGATTCAGAAGGAAAGAACCTTCATGAGTGTCCCAATTTCAATTCAAATATAGGTTTGATTCACATTCCATGTTCTGAGAAAGATTTCCCATCCGAAAAAAGGAAAAAACAGAGTCTTTGTCTAAAGAAATGCGTTGGGGTTCAGAAAGGGCGGATGTATACAACCTTTCAACGAGATAGTGCTTTTTCAATTCTCTCAAAAAAATGGAATCTATTCCAAACATATATGCCAAGCTTCTTTACTTCGACAGGGTACAAATATCTAAATTCGATATTTTTAGATACTTTTTCAGACCTATTGTCAATACTAAGTAGCAGTGTATCCATTTTTCATGATATTATGGGTATATCGTGGCGAATTCTTCAGACAAAATTGTGGAAGATGCAATTTTTTCTCAGAAGTGAGATCTCGAGTAAATGGTTACATAATCTTCTGTCCAAAGAAATGATTCATCGAAAT